GCTAAACCACTTGATTCAAGAACAATTACCAATTACTAAAATTCCGTTTTGATTGAAAGTAGCGAAGCTTCCTTCATTTTATTTTGCTTAGACAATAACTAAAAATCCTAAAGGGGTTGAGAGTAATGATTTTCATATATTCATAAAAATATATTTATCTATTCTCTGTATATTAAAATACTACATTACATACAGTATATATATATAAATATCATATCTGTGATTATAATATATAAATAAAAAAAAAAGAAAATAGAATAATTATTCTATACTCTAAATAATTTAAATAATTGAATCGAGACATTTTTTCAATGCAATTTTGAACGAAACTTTCAGATAAACAAATGGTATTCAATCATTCATATAATAAATAAACATATCTACATCAACCCACACACGACCCTATATTGATTTAATTCAATTAGAAGGGTATCAAAAAATAGGTAACCTCTTCTTTTTTTTTTTGTTTGTTCAATAAGGTCATGAAAAATTTCTACTTAATTTATCTTTTATTTTACATAGAATGGATTTGCCTGGACCAATACATGATTTTCTTTTAGTTTTTTTGGGATTGGGTCTTATAGTGGGAAGTCTAGGAGTGGTATTACTTACCAATCCAATTTTTTCTGCCTTTTCGTTGGGATTGGTTCTTGTTTGTACATCCTTATTCCATATTCCATCGAACTCCCATTTTGTAGCTGCTGCACAGCTCCTTATTTATGTGGGAGCAATAAATGTATTAATTGTATTTGCCGTGATGTTTATGAATGGTTCAGAATATTACAAAGATTTCTATCTTTGGACTGTTGGAGATGGAGTCACTTCACTGGTTTGTACAAGTATTTTTTTTTCATTAATTACTACTATCCCAGATACGTCATGGTACGGTATTATTTGGACTACAAGGTCAAACCAGATTATAGAGCAGGACTTGATAAATAATGGTCAACAAATTGGGATTCATTTATCAACAGATTTTTTTCTTCCATTTGAACTTATTTCGATAATTCTTTTAGTTGCCTTGATCGGTGCAATTGCTATGGCTCGTCAGTACTAAATATTTCGAAATTTAATAATATAAAATTATATTAATTAAATTAATATAGACTTGTTCTTTTCTTCAAAATATTTTTTTTATTGTTCATGTATAAATATATAAAGATAAAGTATAAAAAAAATGAAAAAAAAAAAAAACGGAATTTTTCTATTTCTATATTTATATCTATTTTCTATTACCAATACCTTTTTGCGTACTTTTTTAATTCTATTTTAGTCAATTGAATCGGTTAAATTGTTGTTCATATTGAATTGAAATGAATCGAGATTGATGAGGAGTTGTTCAATGATGCTCGAACATGTACTTGTTTTGAGTGCCTATTTATTATGCATCGGTATCTATGGATTGATTACAAGTCGAAATATGGTTCGAGCGCTTATGTGTCTTGAGCTTATACTGAATGCAGTTAATATAAATTTCGTAACATTTTCGGATTTATTTGATAGTCGCCAATTAAAAGGAGACATTTTCTCGATTTTTGTTATAGCAATTGCAGCTGCTGAAGCAGCTATTGGATTAGCTATTGTTTCATCAATTCATCGTAACAGAAAATCAACTCGTATCAATCAATCGACTTTGTTGAATAAATAGGGTTTATAAAAAAAAATATAGAGTATCTGCCAATAAAAAAATGGGTATGTGCAGCATATAGTGCTATTTGATAAAATGTAATAAATCAAAGTATCTTGGCCTTCTTTCATGAGCAGATCCAGAAGTAGATTGATTCTGGTAAATCTACTAAATCATTGATTCATCTGGTGTCTACAATATATAATTCATTTACTACTTTACTAGATCGAAATTTTATGATGTTAAAAAAAAAATTATAGATCCAATGTCACATTCAGTAAAGATTTATGATACATGTATAGGGTGTACTCAATGTGTACGAGCTTGCCCCACAGATGTATTAGAGATGATACCCTGGGACGGGTGTAAAGCTAAACAAATTGCTTCTGCTCCAAGAACAGAAGACTGTGTAGGTTGTAAAAGGTGTGAATCCGCTTGCCCAACCGATTTTTTGAGTGTCCGGGTTTATTTATGGCACGAGACAACTCGTAGCATGGGTCTAGGTTATTGATACGTTCGAGAAAATTCCACTTGAATCCATCATTTTTTATCTTTACCGACAAAACCCGTACTCGAGAAAAGAAATATATATAATAATAAAACTAATAATTTTTTCTTTTCTCGAGTACGGGTTTTCGGGTCAAAGTCAAAGTAAGTGTATCTTGTTTTTACCACGAATGATTTTCCTTGGTTAACTATAATTGTTGTTTTGCCGATATTCGCGGGTACTTTCATTTTCTTTTTCCCTCATAGAGGAAATAAGGTTATTAGGTGGTATACTATTTGTATATGCCTATTAGAACTACTTCTAATGGCCTATGTATTCTGTTATCATTTCCAATTGGATGATCCATTAATCCAATTGGAGCAAGATTATAAATGGATCAATTTTTTTGATTTTCATTGGAGACTGGGAATTGATGGGCTTTCCATAGGACCCATTTTACTCACGGGATTCATCACGACTTTAGCTACTTTAGCAGCTTGGCCAGTTACTCGAGATTCAAAATTGTTCCATTTCCTTATGTTAGCAATGTACAGCGGCCAAATAGGATTATTTTCTTCTCGAGATCTTTTACTTTTTTTTATCATGTGGGAATTAGAATTAATTCCTGTCTACCTACTTTTATCCATGTGGGGAGGGAAGAAACGCTTGTACTCAGCTACAAAGTTTATTTTGTACACCGCGGGGGGTTCCATTTTTCTCTTAATGGGAGTTCTAGGTATGGGTTTATATGGTTCCAATGAACCAACATTAAATTTTGAAACATCAGCCAATCAGCCGTATCCTGTGGCATTGGAAATACTATTCTATTTTGGATTTCTTATTGCTTATGCTATCAAATTACCGATTATACCTCTACATACATGGTTACCAGATACCCATGGGGAAGCCCATTACAGTACATGTATGCTTTTAGCTGGAATCTTATTAAAAATGGGAGCATATGGATTGGTTCGTATCAATATGGAATTATTACCCCATGCTCATTCTATATTTTCTCCCTGGTTGATGATAGTAGGTGCAATTCAAATAATCTATGCAGCTTCAGCATCTCCGGGTCAGCGTAATTTAAAAAAGAGAATTGCCTATTCCTCTGTATCTCATATGGGTTTCATAATTATAGGAATTAGTTCCATAACTGATACAGGACTCAACGGGGCCCTTTTACAAATGATCTCTCATGGATTTATCGGTGCTGCACTTTTTTTCTTGGCAGGAACGAGTTACGATAGAACACGTCTTGTTTATCTCGATGAAATGGGGGGAATAACTATCCCAATGCCAAAAATATTTACAATGTTCAGTAGCTTTTCGCTGGCTTCTCTTGCATTGCCTGGAATGAGTGGTTTTGTTGCAGAATTTGTAGTATTTTTTGGATTAATTATGAGCCAAAAATTTCTTTTAATGCCAAAAATACTAATAACTTTTGTAACGGCAATTGGAATGATATTAACTCCTATTTATTCATTATCTATGTTACGTCAGATGTTCTACGGATATAAGCAATTTAATTCTCAAAATTCTCATTTTTTAGATTCTGGGCCGCGCGAACTATTTCTTTCAATCTGTATTTTTCTACCCGTAATAGGTATTGGTATTTATCCGGATTTCGTTCTCTCACTATCAATTGACAAGGTAGAAACTATTCTATCTAATTATTTTTATAGATAGTTAGTTTTTATTTTATAATAAAAAAGTTCAAAAAAAGTTCAAAAAATGAATTTACTTTAACTTAAAACTTAATAAAATAAACTTTAATTGTAATCAAATATTTTTGTAGTTTTTGAAAATCATTTGACTTGATTCAAATGATTTTCAAAAACTCGTACAAACTTTAGTTATCTATGCTTATGCTATTCCTATTATGTATTTGATATTCTATTCGTAACTGCTTTTTTTTTTCAATTAAATGTTAATGCGAATGAACCATAACTATGCAGCCCTATTCCTAATAGATTGACTCCAAAATAGCATATCCAAATTATAAAAAATCCTATAGAAGCCACAATTGCAGAATTTGAGCCTTGCAAATTTTCATTTGTTCTAGTATGTAAATAAATTGCGAATATTGTCCAAGTAATAAATGCCCAAGTTTCTTTTGGGTCCCAATTCCAGTAGGATCCCCACGCTTCATTAGCCCATACTGCTCCCGAAAGAATACCTATGGTTAAAAATAGAAAACCGAGACTAATGACACGAGAACTCCAACAATCCAATTGCTGAATTAATTGATGCCTGTGATAATTTCTAAACGAAATAAAACAATTGTTTTGTAAAACATGGCTTATTTCATTCACGTATTGAATTTTTCCAAATGAAAATGACCTAAAATGGTTGTTTTTACATTTTAAAATTTTTTTTTTATTTTTTCGAAATGTAATGGCTAGAAGAGCTACTGATAATAATGATCCGCAGAGAAGAGATGCATAGCTCAATACCATCATACTTACGTGCATCATTAACCACTGTGATTGTAGAGCAGGTACTAATATTGTGGATTGATGCATTTCAGTTAAAAGACCTGAGGTGGCAAATCCTTGAGTCAAAATAGCACTGGGTGCAGTTATTGCACTTAGAAGATTTTTTTGTTTTCTAAAAAAAGGAAGCATATGAATAATGGATAAACTCCATGAAAGGAACATTAATGATTCATATAAATTACTTAAGGGTAAATGCCCCGAATAAATCCAACGAATAACTAATAATCCTGTTATACATAAAAAAGCGGCTACCATTCCTTTTTCCGACGAATCATATAATCCTACGATTTCGTGGACTAATAAGTTAATCAAATAAATCGTCAGTACGATTGAAACAATCGACAAGGAAATGTGAGTTAATATATGTTCTAAAGTCAAAAATATCATAAAAAATCCTAAAAAGGATATCCTCCAAGAATGGAATGGAGATCTGAAATTATATTCTATCCATTATAGGAATTATTATAGTATTTATTTGACTAGTATTTCTTTTTTAGAAATATGCCGCTACTCGGACTCGAACCGAGATGCTCTAGCACTGCTTCCTAAGAGCAGCGTGTCTACCGATTTCACCATAGCGGCTTGCTCGAAATCATAATAGCCCATTCATTTTTAATCGTCGAGATTGGAGGAGTAAATTCAATGCAATATTTATTTTTCCGAAAGATTCAAAATATCCTTTAAATTACTATTTAAACGTTCAATAATCATTACCTTACTTAATTGTAGTGTGAGGTGGGGCTATTGTTGTTAGTTTTAAAACCGCACTGAACTGAATGGTTTTTCGTGTGGTTTAAGTTCTTGTAAAATTTGAGAATTGTAAGGAGGTTTAAAATGTTTGTTGGATAGGTTGAAAACTGGATTAACTATAAATTGCCAATTGCTAGGATTAAAATTGTACCCATAATTCGTGGTACTATTTATCAAACTAATTAAGTATTAGTCAAACCAATTAGTAGGCTGTAGATATACCAGTGAAAATTTGTCTTCAATATTTCTAAAACGATTTTTCATTATGGAATGCATATTGTGCTTTATGGATAGGTATCTTAATGTATTCTATAGTTAAAGTTAAGTTAAAACATAGAATATATATTCGGCATCCAGAACCCAATAAGCCTTTTAAAATTAAAAGAAAAATATCATTTTTGTGAAAAGTGAATCGATGGGGAAAATAACAATCCCCATCCCACAAAAACCCACTAACGAGAAAGAGAAAACTTTGTAAAGAGAAAAATGATATATTGTGCCTAATTTTTCGAGCCTTTGTCTAGTAGACACAAAAATGTTATCCTACAACATACGACAATAGAAAATTGCATCTCATTAAGTTTACCATATTAATGGTAATTTCTTATCTTATAAATTATCGAATTCGTTGGTTCATATCGATTAAGATTATTCCAAGACTTTTCCAAGTCTTTATTATATAATATATTACTTGTTTGTTGTACAAAAAAGCTTTTAGAATTCCCGGTCGAAAGGGATTTTGCTAAAGAAAAAGCTTTTATTCCTGCCCAATACACTTGATTTTTCCAAAAATTTTTACGAATATGCTTTTTGGACATAGAAATACGCTTTTTTTGAATCGCCATTCAAAAATGCAGAGGTTATTCATTTTATAGTTAAATGTGGAAGACATTTATTGTTCAAAAAAAAAATATATATAATTTTTTTATTACTCAAATTTACATACAATATTTTGAAGAAATAATTATTTATACTGACTAGTATTATATATATATAACTATATTCGAATGAAGATATTTATATATATACATGTCATGGCTATAGAAATCGAGTTGCTTTCCATTGGTAAAAAAGAATCAAAAAGAGTTTCAATTGTCTATTTTTGCCATATTGCATTTCATCTAATTTCAAAAAAGAAATCAAAAAGTTTAAGAACCCTTACCTAATTTAAGAAAACTAGACTGTAAAACTCTTTCTATTAATTGTAATTGATCGAGGATCAAGAAAGTATATCTAATCTAATTAAAATTAGAAAAAATGAGTATCCATTAGTCAAAAATTTATTAAACGATATGTTATTTGAACCAGAAATTTTTATTATTATTTCAGCTCTGTGCAAACTGAAGTGATGAGTAACAAATCGACGAACATCAATAAAATTAATCACAAGTATAAGTTTAAGTTGCTTTATTGAAACAAATATAAGCAACTCACTCAGTTTCCCAACGGACTAGTTCACAACCGATTAATGATTCTGAATTCCGACTCAATTAACGAAAATAAGAAAATAATATCCTTGTTTTTTTGTTTATCGGGTTGAGTTATTGGTGGATCATAGGATACTCGGAATCAAGTACTTTTTTTTTCATAATTTTTGGACTTGTTTTATGTATATAAACTAAATTATTGTAATAATGATTGAAAATATTATATTCTCTATGTTCATATATCTTAATCTTTAATAAAAAAAAAAAAGAATAACTTTATCAGACTTAATCGTTTTTATTTGACTATTTGGAAATCATCAGAATTCTTAATTCTATTTCTATATTAATTCTATTTCTATTAAAGTCTTTTCATATCTTTATTTTTTTTGCTCCGTTCTAAATATAAAAGAGTTGGTGAATCGGAAACAATTTAACAATAAAAAAAGGTTTATTTTTTATGGAATATACGTATCAATATCAATATGCGTGGATCATACCTTTCGTCCCCCTTCCGGTTCCTATAGCAATAGGGGTAGGCCTTTTTCTTTTCCCGGCGGCAACAAAAAATATTCGTCGTATATGGGCTTTTCTTAGTGTTTTATTACTAAGTATCGTTATGATTTTTTCCGCCAATCTGTCTATTCAGCAAATAAATGGCAGTCCATCCTACCAATATGTATGGTCTTGGACCTTAAATAATGATTTTTCTTTAGATTTAGGCCACTTAATAGATCCGCTTACTTCCATTATGTTAATATTAATAACTACTGTTGGAATAATGGTTCTTATTTATAGTGACAATTATATGTCTCATGATCAAGGCTATTTGACATTTTTTGCTTATATTAGTTTTTTTAACGCTTCGATGCTGGGATTAGTTACTAGTTCAAATTTGATACAAATTTATATTTTTTGGGAATTAGTTGGAATGTGTTCGTATCTATTAATAGGTTTTTGGTTCACACGACCCCTTGCCGCAACTGCTTGTCAAAAAGCGTTTGTAACTAATCGTGTAGGGGATTTTTTTTTATTTTTAGGAATCTTAGGTCTTTATTGGATAACGGGGAGTTTTGAATTTCGGGATTTATTTGAAATAGCCAATAATTTGATTGATAATAATGGGGACAATTCTTTATTTCTTACTTTGTGTGCTTCCCTATTATTTGTAGGTTCGGTTGCCAAGTCTGCGCAATTCCCTCTTCATGTATGGTTACCTGATGCTATGGAAGGCCCTACTCCTATTTCGGCTCTTATACATGCTGCTACTATGGTAGCAGCAGGAATTTTTCTTGTAGCTCGACTTTTTCCTCTTTTTACAGTCATACCTTACATACTGAATATAATTTCTTTGGTAGGTATAATAACAATACTATTAGGAGCTACTTTAGCTCTTGCTCAAAGAGACATTAAAAGAAGTCTAGCCTATTCTACAATGTCGCAATTGGGCTATATTATGTTAGCTTTAGGTATGGGATCTTATCGAACTGCTTTATTTCATTTGATCACTCATGCCTATTCGAAAGCATTATTGTTTTTAGGATCTGGCTCCATTATTCATTCAATGGAAACTATTGTTGGGTATTCCCCAGATAAAAGCCAGAATATGGTTCTTATGGGTGGTTTAAAAAAATATGTCCCAATTACAAAAATTTCATTTTTTTTAGGCACGCTTTCTCTTTGTGGTATTCCACCTCTTGCTTGTTTTTGGTCCAAAGATGAAATTCTTAATGATAGTTGGTTGTATTCACCCATTTTTGCAATAATAGCTTGTTTCACAGCAGGATTAACTGCATTTTATATGTTTCGGATGTATTTACTTACTTTTGAAGGTCATTTAAATAGTAATTGTAAAAATTACAGCGGCAAAAAAAATAATGTGTTCCATTCAATATCTATCTGGGGAAAAAAAGGACAAAAAGTAAAAAAAAATAATTTGATTTTATCAACAATGAATCATAATCAAAGAATTTCTGTTTTTTCGAAAAAAGTATATCCTATTGTTGGTAATGTAGAAACCAATATGGTGGGGCCTCTTATTACTATAAAAAATTTTTCCAATAAAAAAATTTCCACATATCCTTATGAATCGGACAATACTATGTTATTACCACTTCTTATATTGGTCTTAGTTACTTTGTTCGTTGGATCCATAGGAATTCCTTTTGGTCAAGGAATAATTCATTTAGATATATTATCCAGATGGTTAACTCCATCAATAAACTTTTTACATTCAAATTATGATTTTGATTGGGATGAATTTGTGATAAATGCTATTTTTTCAGTCAGTATAGCATATTTCGGAATATTTATAGCGTTTCTTTTCTATGGGCCTGCTTATTCCAATTTGAATAATTTGAACTTCAAAAATTTATCTGTTCAAATGGGTCCTAGGAGAATTATTTGGGACAAAATACTAAATTTTATATATAATTGGTCATATAATCGTGGTTACATAGACGCTATTTATACAAAAACCTTAACTACAGGTATAAGAGGGCTGGCAGAACTAAGTTATTTTTTTGATAAACAAGTAATTGATGGAATTACGAATGCTGTTGCTATTCTAAATTTATTTGTAGCAGAAATTATTAAATATGTAGGCGGAGGACGAATCTCTTCTTATCTCTTCTTTTACTTATTTTATGTATTTATTTTTATAGTAATAGTAATTTACTGTATTTAAATTTTAAATCAAAAGTGTTTTTTATTTTTTCTTCAAATTCTCGGTAATCAGTAGTAAGGGCAGTAGGAAGAGCGATATCATGAAGTTTGTTTATCCAAAGAGTTTCGATAGAATCTTCTATCGAGTTTATTAAATACTCGTTCATGTTTGAACCTGAATACAATTCTTTGATTGTTCCACGATGGGGTCCATTCAAAAGAGGATCATATATTTTAGGTAAGCATTCTTGTTCAGTCTCATCATTGCACAATCTAGTTCTTTTTTCGAGTACATCCATAGCAAGAGACCCCTTGTCTAGAGCTTCAATTCGATTGATAAGTTCGTTGATGAGGTTGTTTCGTTTTTGTTCATTGGTATAAAACCAATGATTATACAGTTCTGCTGGGGATAGCTTTTCTGTCGTGCACAAAAGCATCTTCTGTTGTATCATTTCAAAAAACGTTGACAAACTGGGCGGATATGTAAAAGATATTCTTTGTTTTCCATCACTTGGGCATGTATAAAAAAAATGTTGTGACATTTCAGTTC